GTTCGCTCAAGAAAAGCTCCAGAAGATGTTAATCGTAAATAAGAAGATTGTTTACAAAGAAAAACTAATACAAATTCGCATTCAGATACATAAGAATTATATGGGAACCGAAATAGTCTTTTATTTTCTTTTGAAAAAAGTGAAAAAGGAAAAATAGAATTATTCGGAGTAATAAGACTATTCCAATTATGATATTCGTGAAGAAAGAATCGCAATAAATGTAAAGAAGGAACATCTTGGATCCAGAATTGAAGGATTTGAACCAAGATTTTCAGATGGATGGGATAAGGTATTAGTATATCTGACACATAATTTAAATGCGATAATTTGTCCTCCAAAAAGGGAAATATTGAATGAATAGATCGTAAATTCAAATTTTGAGATTTTGGTATTTTTTTTTCTTCGAGGGGAGATACTAATCGCAGCAAGAATGGAATTTCCACAATGACTGCAAAACCTTCCAATATCATCTGAGAATAAAAATAAAAATCAAAATAATTGTTGTGCCCAACGAATCGATTTTGGTTAGAATCATTAACCGAATAAATCAAATAATTCTGTTGATACATTCGAATAATTGAACGTTTCACAAGTACTGAACTAGATTTATTGTCATAACCAAAAATTTCCGTGGATTCGTAAAAAATCGAACCATTTAAACCACGATCATGAGCAAATGTGTAAATATACTCCTTAAAGAGAAGCGGATATAGAAAGTGTTGTTGCCGAGATCTATCTTTTTCTAAATATCCTTGTAATTCTTCCATTTACATTTACATTTCTACTTGAACCAGAGGCGGGACCCATTTCATTTTTTGGGTTATCAAATGATACATAGTGCAATATGGTCAGAACAGGATATGTATTATGTATATAATTACAGTAAGAAAAATATATATATCCCGCAAACAAAGGAAACAGGGGAGTCCAATCAACAGATCTTTTTCCTCTCCTTTTCTATCCAATTGGTTTATGTTCGTTATAATTACAAGAGGGTAAAAAATCCTTTATTTTTGCAACTCGATCGCTCTTTTGACTTTGGAATAAATTCTCTTTATCAGTATACTGTTTCTTCTACACATCCGTCTCCAATCCATAATAAAGAATAATTAGGATTCATTAAAAAAAAAAAAAGAAAGAAAATCAATGGTCCACTCACAGAAGAACCCACCCTTTCCCGCATCAGGCACTAATCTATCTTTAACGTCTAATTAGATCGGGTAATCATTCAAATTAAGAACAAAAGCTCGTTGCTTTTTATTTCACCAGAATTAGAGCCATAGGGCTCTATCCATTTATTCACTAGACCCAACTGTAAATGTGAATTTTTTTTTTTCACTTCCAAAAAGAAAAAAAAAATTGTAACGATCCGGTAAGGATAAACTCAAAGTTCTACTTTAATTAAATAATATTTAATTAAATAATAAATTAAATAATAAAATAATAATATTTTATTACGACATGCTGTTTTTTCCATTCATTACCTTTGAGGATCAGTCGTGGTCTTATAGACTCTACCAATAGTCTGGACGAATCTCTTGCTTCATCCAAATGTGTAAAAGATCATAGTCGCACTTAAAAGCCGAGTACTCTACCGTTGAGTTAGCAACCCGAATAAAAATAAAATAAATAGGATATATATGTAAATACGGTCAAAATAAAAAAATCAATTGAATTGCACTGCACGACCCCGTCAAAACATTGAACTAGAACAAATCGAAAAGAAAGATTTGTTTTTGTTGATCAATTAAAAACACCAAAATACCAAAATGGACAGATCGGATTAAACAACAACAGATTCCCAATAGAGATGTCAAAATTGTGACAAACCGCCATTTTATTTATCAATTTTCTTTTCTTTTTCGTTAAGAAAATACATCTTGTATGCCAGTAAATCCGGCAGGGCAAACCCATCATTTGACTGAAGTGAAGGAAAGAAAAAACCAATATGGGGTGGAGATAAACGGATCTATTTATCTACGATCAAATTATATTTCTTCGATGCACCATTGTCAATATGAATCCAATGTTAAGAAAACAAATTTAAGTAAATCAAATAAGGACTTGTGTTGGATTGGCACAACATAAACATAAATAAGAAATTTGGATGAAAAAAAATACGAAAGAGGTAAAGTAAAGAAAAAATCTCGGGTTTATTCAATCAATAGAGGTACAATAAGCAAGATTAACCCCTTGTTTGTTGGTGGATTCCCGCAACAAACAAAACAAGAAAAAAAGTAAATTAAGTATGAATACAGCAAGAAAAAGGCAAATTGTGTGTAAATAATTACACAAAGATAGATACTTAGTTACCCCCCCCTTTTTTATTTATTAATTTTTTGTTTTTTTACTTTAATTAACTCGAATCGAAGTTCTTTCTTGAAATAATTCTGCCTTCCTTAAAATATCACAAACAGTTCCCGTAGGTTGAGCACCTTTTTCAAGGAAATATAGAATAACAGGAACATTTAAATAAGTTTGATTCTTTATCGGATCGTAAAAACCTACTTTTCTAAGATCTCTTCCTTCTCTTCGGGATCGAACATCAATTGCAACGATTCGGTAGATGGCTCATTGGAATAGATGTAAATAAACAATGCCCTCCCTAGAAACGTATGGGAGGTTTTCTCCTCATACGGCTCGAGAAAAAAGGATTCTAAATTTCTGTATATGTATATAATGGCAAATGGATCCATAAAATCATGAATTAGATTATGATTTGAGTCGTTTTTTTATTCTTCCTTACAGAAAAAAAGAAATCTCATTCGTACTCATAACTCAAGTTGGGTAATTCTGACAGAGTTCGAAGGGAAACCCTTAGACATTTATTGAGCCGTCTCTAACCTCTTTTGTTTGTCTCATCTCGAATCTATTTTTATTCCTCATTCTGATTCAATTGTTGAGACAATTGAAAATAGTGTTTACTTGTTCCGGAATCCTTTATCTTTGCTTTGTGAAATCATTGGGTTTAGACATTACTTCGGTGATCCTTACTCCTTTCAAAAGAGCAGCAACATACCTTTTTGTTTTTTGTTATTTTTTTCTATACTATATAAATAGAATATGAATGGTGGATTCCCTTGTGATACACTTTTGATCGAAATAGTTTTACCAATTCTGAAAAATTTTACTTTTTATTTTTCAAACTTCTTTGATTTTTCGATTTTTTTAACCTTTCGATTTATATAATGAGGATATACTTACAAAGTTGGTCTAACTTATTGATAGTTACTAACCCTAGATTCTTCCCCCTGATAAACGAATCAATCCTTTCTGCTCGAGCTCCATCATGTACTATTTACTTACAACCTAACACAAATTAGGTTCCTAACAGAGCAGAACAAACTATGTCGAGCCAAGAACATCTTCATTCCTATAGAAAATGGTGGATGTAAGAATCCACAGCCGATCATGTCCTTCAAGTCGCACGTTGCTTTCTACCACATCGTTTCAAACGAAGTTTTACCATAACATTCCTCTAATTTTATTTCAAACCGGTATGTAATTGATTCAATATGGAATCATGAATAGTCATTGGATCAACCGGTGTGTGTATACCGGTATATAATAGTACATACTTTCTATCTATCTATGGATAGATAAGTATTTATCCGGGGAAGGATCAGCAAGGATCCAATTTATTTAACTCTATATTCTATCATATGAATGAAACATTTTTCTAAAAAAGACGAATAAATAAGTTTGCTTAAGACTTATTTACATCTTAAAAAGATTGTTCGGGACGATCAATCATGAAGGATCCATTTTTCTCGAACAAATAAACTATAAACCTCAAAAGAGGAACCTTTAATATTAATAGATTTGCAATCCCGGAAAAAAATCAATTATTAATAAAACTTTTTTATTTTATACAATACAGAACAGATTTTGTTTTACTTCAGGTTCAAGAATTTTTCTTTTCCATCAATTCCATAAAGTCAAGTAGATGCAATATACGAATTTCCCCCAATCGCTACATTACATTGATTTACAATTATTCATTTGAACCGGATAAGATATAAGATGAACCAGATAAAATACAAAAAAATGGGGTCCAGATCAATTCGTTTTTACTATTTTTTTCCCACACCAGCTTTAGAAGTTTTAAAACCAGTGATGAAATTAGTACCAAAAACTCCCTATTCTTTAGTCTCCACATAGACTGTGGAATTGGGATACCCCATTTATTTACTTTAGGCTTTTTACCCTTGGTAAGGGAATAAAGAGGCCTTTCTTTCATTCACATTTCGATTCAGAATGCTTCATGTGAGAATTGACATTTCATAGATATGGAACATAAAGTTTCCATAAGTAACTAACTTTAAAATGAATATTGAGTAGTACGAGCATATCCTGAATGTGAATGATAAACCCAGAATTTCTTTTTTGAATTAAAAAAAAAAAGATATTTATTTCCACCCACATTTGACACTTGATTACGTTTGTGAGAAACCAAATGAAAGAAAAAATATGATTCTTAGAATCATTCTTAGAATTCAGAACAAAAGATTGTTCTCGTTAACAATTTTATGTTTCATGTGGGATACAATGTGATCCCATCTTTCGTTTCTGATGGAAACGATCTGGGACGGAAGGATTCGAACCTCCGAGTAACGGGACCAAAACCCGCTGCCTTACCGCTTGGCCACGCCCCATTTCGAATTTCTATTCGACACTAATAAACATTAATATTGGTATTGGTTATTCGTCAATCCCAACCCAATAAATACATTGGGAATATATTGTTGCTAGGATTCAACACATGTAGATATAGAATAAAAAAAATTCATTGATCATTACATAGAATTCAGTTAAGATATTGTATGAAAATGGAATTCCTTGTATTCTCATTTGAGAATGGAAGGAAGGATTTTTATTTGGGAGAGTTCGAAGAAAAAGAAAGATTTTTTGACTTGTCTTTTTTTTCCCTTATAAAAAAAACTCAATCAGAATAAAATTATCTAATCTACAAGAACGAAATTTTGTTATGCTTAATATCTTTAGTTTAATCTGCATCTGTCTTAATTCTGTCTTTTATTCGAGTAGTTTTTTCTTCGCCAAATTGCCCGAAGCTTATGCCTTTTTAAATCCAATCGTAGATGTTATGCCTGTCATACCTTTACTTTTTTTTCTCTTAGCCTTTGTTTGGCAAGCTGCTGTAAGTTTTCGATGATTTAATACTCTGCTAAATTCATGATTTATTCGATAAATAAAAATTCGAAAAATTGATAAGACCAGATAAGTCTTACATTATGAACCCTCGATTCAAAAATAGAAATTTTTGTATATTGAATAACCGCGGCGATGAATTTTGATCAGCTTATTTCCTCGTTCTGACCTTACAGTGAGCAAAGATTTTATTAGGTTGCCTACAATACCTAATCATATGACAAGAAATTTTTGATAACGAAGGAATCAAAATCTTATTCCAAAGAAATTCGTGAAAATGACTTTCTTTTCAAAAAACACTTCATTTTTTTGTTGGGGGTGTCATGTCAAAACAAAATAGTGTATGTGGTAAAAAATAAGTAATCTATTCCCTTTTTCAAAAAAAAAAAAAAGATCTTGGAGATTGTGTAATGCTTACTCTCAAACTATTCGTTTATACAGTAGTGATATTCTTTATTTCTCTCTTCATCTTCGGATTTTTATCTAATGATCCAGGGCGTAATCCTGGACGTGAGGAATAAAAAAAAGATATTTTTAGTTTTTCCTGCTTTTTCTAAATTTTTTTTCTTATGATTTTATGTATTCCATACATTTACCTATGATAAAATCAAGGGATCGAAATTCCTTCGAATTCGAAAGTCTCAAGTAATCAGAAGAAGCGGAGAGAGAGGGATTCGAACCCTCGGTACGAATAACTCGTACAACGGATTAGCAATCCGCCGCTTTAGTCCACTCAGCCATCTCTCCCCATCCCCATTTAAAAATGGAAAATTTTTTATGTGATGTGACACATGAAGTAAAGATTGATAAAAACCTTCGTTTTCCTTTTTTATTTATCTATTTTTTTTTTTTATATATATATATATTCTTTTATTTATATTCTATTAAATTATATTCTTTATTTATTATAATTATAAATAAATATATATATATATATTTATAATAAATAAATAAAAATTTTATATTATAAAGAAAAAAAGATATAAGATTATATAAAAAAAGATATAAGATAAAGATATATAAAATAAAGATATATAAAAAGAACAATAAAGTAATATATATATATAGGATAAATATATATATATATATAGTAAGAAGAAATTTTAAGAAGAAATTTGATCAGGAATTCAATTTAGATAATGATTCGAAACGGATATCCCCAATAGAAAATACCCTACTTCTTTTATTTTGTACGAAAGGTTTATTCCCCCGGCTTGGTTTAAGTACTGGCCGGGCCAGGCCAGTATTTCCATAGATAAAATGATTTAATAATGATTTGATATCAATCAAAAATACTTGTTGAAGTGTCATTTCTTATTATTAATACTTAATATTATATTAATACTTAATCTTAATATTATTACTTAATATTAATATTATTAAATTAATATTAATAATATTAAATTAATATATTTTTTTTTATTTTCTTTTTATCAATTTATTACTTACTGGAAAAAGAAACTGGAATAAAAAACATATATATTTTTTTATTATGTACATATATATGTACATATATTAAACAATAAAAAATATTAAAATAAAAAAAAAAAAAATATCAAATATTAAACACACATATTTATAAACGTAGTTATAATATAACTCATTTATTTGTTCAAGAGACAAGCTTTATTTGAACAATTGAGATCCAATTGACCCGAATTCTTAATTCATAAGTAAGATCTGGCTCTGGCAGTTGAAAGAGAAGTTGAAAAAAAAAAGGAACCATGTATGCAGATTTCATCCTTTCTATGATCCAGCTTCAATGATTCTTTCAGACCGGGACTGTCAGTAATGACTTCGTATCAAACGAAAAGAAAAGTATAATATAACTAGAACTTTTTTTTATGTTATTTAAGTAAGCTTTCTGCTCTTCGCCTATTTAAGTCCCCGGCGGGACGAAGCGTCAACGCTAGAATTTTCATGATTCTGGTGCTATCTTGATTACGCCTCACTCTTTTGTTCGACAAATGGTCCATTCATATACAATAATAAATATATAGCGGGTATAGTTTAGTGGTAAAAGTGTGATTCGTTCTATCAAAAACTTAAATAGTTAAGGGGTCTTTCAGTTTTTTTCATATTCCGATCAAAAACTTTATTTCTTAAAAAGGTTTAATCCTTTACCTCTCAATAGCATATTTGAGGAAGAATACACATTCTCACGATTTGTATCCAAAGGCCAATTAGAAATTGAATAAAAAAGATTGGATTATGGATATGGAGTCGCGAAGCATAATTTTTTTGAATTGGATTAACTCTTCCAATTGAATGAGTATGAGTAAAGGATCTATGGATGAAGATACAAAAGTTTATTTCCAATCGTAACTAGAT